ATTTATAAGCAATATCGAATAATAGGAAGTGTAAAAAGAGAAATTCGTTGTATATACATTCGAACTACTGTTGGTCATCTTTCTTTTTATCGAGAAATAGAAGAAGCCATACAAGGGTTTTGGCGGGCCTACTCATAGGCTATCTAACTTATGCTCTATATAAAAACTAAGAAATCATATTAGTGATGCCCATACTCGTGGGAATCCGGGTCTCTCCAATCTCACCGGTATCATAATTTCTGAATTTCTGTGTGAATCAAGATTGAGGAAAGGAAGTCTTCAAATCACCGACTCAGGCCCATTGTGGAATATTACTCATCAGAATATGGAGGTCCTTATGGCAGAACGGACCGATCTGGTCTTTCACAATAAGGTGATAGATGGAACTGCTATGAAACGACTTATTAGCAGATTAATAGATCATTTTGGAATGGCATATACATCACATATCCTGGATCAAGTGAAGGCTTTGGGTTTTCAGCGAGCCACTGCTACATCTATTTCATTAGGAATTGATGATCTTTTAACAATACCTTCTAAGGGATGGTTAGTTCAAGACGCTGAACAACAAAGTTTTATTTTAGAGAAAAACCATCATTATGGGAATGTACATGTGGTAGAAAAATTACGTCAATCCATTGAGATATGGTATGCTACAAGTGAATATTTGAGACAAGAAATGAATCCTAATTTTCGGATGACTGATCCCTCTAATCCAGTCTATCTAATGTCCTTTTCGGGGGCTAGAGGGAATGCATCTCAAGTACACCAATTAGTAGGTATGAGAGGATTAATGTTGGATCCTCAAGGACAAATGATTGATTTGCCCATTCAAAGCAATTTACGGGAAGGGCTTTCTTTGACAGAATATATAATTTCTTGCTATGGAGCCCGCAAGGGAGTTGTAGATACTGCTGTACGAACATCAGATGCTGGATACCTCACACGTAGACTTGTTGAAGTAGTTCAACACATTCTTGTACGTAGAACAGATTGTGGCACCTTCCGAGGTATTTCCGTGAGTCCTCAAAATGAAAAGATTTTTGTCCAAACACTAATTGGTCGTGTATTAGCAGACGATATATATATTGGTCTACGATGCATTGCCACTCGAAATAAAGATATTGGGATTGGACTTGTTAATCGATTCATAACCTTTCGAGCACACCCAATATATATTCGAACCCCTTTTACTTGCAGGAGTACGTCTTGGATCTGTCAATTATGTTATGGCCGGAGTCCTACTCATGGTGACCTGGTCGAGTTGGGAGAAGCCGTAGGCATTATTGCGGGTCAATCAATCGGAGAACCGGGAACTCAATTAACATTAAGAACTTTTCATACCGGCGGAGTATTCACGGGTGGTACTGCCAAACATGTACGAGCTCCTTTTAATGGAAAAATAAGATTTGATGAGGATTTGGTTCATCCCACACGTACCCGTCATGGGCATCCTGCTTTTCTATGTTTTATAGACTTTTATGTAACTATTGAGAGTCGAGATATTCTACATAATGTGAATATTCCAACAAAAAGTTTGATTTTAGTTCAAAATGATCAATATGTAAAATCAGAACAAGTGATTGCCGAGATTCGTGCCGGAACGTCCACTTTCCATTTTAAAGAGAGGGTTCAAAAACATATTTATTCTGAGTCAGAAGGAGAAATGCACTGGAGTACTGATGGCTATCATGCGACCGAATATCCATATAGTAATGTTCATCTATTACCAAAAACAAGTCATTTATGGATATTAGCAGGAAGTCTATGCAGATCCAATAGAGTGTCTTTTTCACTCCACAAGGATCAAGATCAAATGAATGCTAATTCTTTTTCTCTCGAAGAAAGATATATCTTTGATCTCTCACTTACTAATGATCAAGTAAGACATAAATTGTTGGATGCTTTTGGTAAAAAAAATAGTGAAATTTTTGACTATTCAAAATCTTATCGAATAATATCCAAGGGTCATTGGAATTTCATAGAGCCTTCTACTTATATTCGTCAAGAAAATACCTTGGCGAAAAAGCGAAGAAATAGATTCGTGATTCCCTTACAATATGATCAAGAACAAGAAAATAAACTAATACCCTGCTTTGGTATTTCGATTAAAATACCCAGAAATGGTATTTTACGTAGAAATAGTATTCTTGCTTATTTTGATGATCCGCGATACGGAAGAAGCAGTTCGGGAATTACTAAATATGGGATTGTCGAAGTAGATTCAATCGTAAAAAAAGAGGATTTGCTTGAGTATCGAGGGACAAAAGAATTTCGTCCAAAATACCAAATGCAAATGGAAGTAAATCAATTATTTTTCATTCCCAAGGAAGTTCATATCTTACCCGGATCTTCGCTCATAATGGTCCGGAACAATAGTATCATTGGAGTAGATACACGACTTGCTTTAAATAGAAATACAAGAAATCAAGTAGGTGGATTAGTCCGAGTGGAGAGAAAAAAAAAGAGTATGGAACTGAAAATATTTTCTGGAGATATTCATTTTTCTGAAGAGGTGGATAAAATATCTAGGCACAGTGGCATTTTGATACCACCAAGAATGGGAAAAAAGAATTCTAAAGGATCAAAAAAATTGAGAAATTGGATCTATGTCCAACGTATTGCATCTACCAAAAAAAAGTCTTTTGTTTTGGTTCGGCCCGTAATCACATATGAAATAGCTGATGGGATAAATTTAGCAACACTTTTCTCTCAGGATCTCTTGCAGGAAAAAGATAATGTCCAACTTCGAATTGTCAATTATATACTTTATGAAAATGGCAAGTCAATTCGAGGAATTTCTCATACAAGTATTCAATTAGTTCGGGCTTGCTTAGTATTAACTTGGGACCAAGAAAAAAAGAGTTCTATAGAAGAGGTTCATGCTTATTTTGTTGAAATAAGGGCAAGCGATTTGCTTCGTGATTTCATACGAATTGAGTTAGTAAAGTCCACTATTTCGTATACTGAAAAAAGGTATGATATGGCAGGTTCAAGATTTATTTCCAATAATGAATTAGATCGTATTCTTAGAAATCCTTTTGATTCCAAGGTGAAGATTCGATCATTTCCCCAACATCAGGGAACTTTTGGTACGTTGTTGAATCGAAATAAGGAATGTCAATCTTTCATAATTTTGTCATCATTCAATTGTTCTCGAATCGGCCCCTTCAATACTTCGAGATATAATAATGCGACAAAGGAATCGGATCCCATGACTCTAATTAGGGATTTGTTGGGTCCTTTAGGTACTATTGTGCCTAAAATAGTAAATTTTTGTTCATCTTACTATTTAAGAACTTATAATCAAGTCTTTTTAAAGAAATATTTTTTACTTGAAAATTCCCAACAGACTTTCCAAGTGCTTCAAGTACTTCCATTTCAATATTGTTTCCTAGATGAAAATAGTAGGATTTATAATCCCGATCCATACAGTAACATCGTTTTGAATTCATTCCGTTTGAATTGGTATTCTCTCCATCACGATTCTTGTGAAGAGGCATGGACAATAATTAGCCTCGGACAATTCCTTTGTGAAAATGTATGTCTATTGAAATACGGATCACGCATAAAAAAATCTGGTCAAATTTTCATTGTTCATGTTGACTCTTTAGTTATAAGATCAGCTAAGCTCTATTTGGTCACTCCAGGAGCAACTGTCCGTGGCCATTATGGGGAAACCTTTTATGAAGGAGATACATTAATTACATTTATATATGAAAAATTGAGATCTGGTGACATAACACAAGGTCTTCCAAAAGTGGAACAAATCTTAGAAGTTCGTTCAATTGATTCAATATCGATGAACCTCGAAAGAAGAGTTGAAGGTTGGGACGAACGTATCCGAAGTATTCTTGGGATCCCTTGGGGATTCTTGATTGGAGCTGAACTAACCATGGCCCAAAGTCGTATTTCTTTGGTTAATAAGATCCAAAAGGTTTATCGATCCCAGGGGGTACAGATCCATAATAGACATTTAGAGATTATCGTACGTCAAGTAACATCAAGAGTTTTGGTTTCAGAAGATGGAATGTCTAATGTTTTTTTACCTGGGGAATTTATTGGATTGTTGCGAGCAGAGCGAGCAGGGCGCGTTTTGGACGAAGCAATCTGTTATCGGGCAATCTTATTGGGAATAACGAAGTCATCTCTGAATACTCAAAGTTTCATATCCGAAGCAAGTTTTCAAGAAACTGCTCGAGTTTTAGCAAAAGCTGCTCTACGAGGTCGTATTGATTGGTTGAAAGGCCTGAAAGAGAACGTTGTTCTGGGGGGGATTATACCGGTTGGTACCGGATTCAACAAATTAGTACATCGTTCAAAGCAAGACAAAAACATTTATTTGAAAATCAAAAGGAATAATCTATTCGAGTTGGAAACGAGAGATATTTTGTTACACCATAGAGAATTATTTTGTTCTTGTGCCCCAAACACATTCCATGAGACACCAGACCAATCTTTTACGTAATGTAATTTACTAATTCTTAACAAGAGGTTCATTCTTTTTACTTTAACTCTCTGGTCCGATTCTGTATTTCGTAATCAATGAAATAAAAATTAAAGAATTAAATTCATGGTTTGGGTCGTAGATCAATGTTCAATCCTGGTAGAAGGTTCCGTCGGAACAATTATTTATTTCACAGGGTACTGAATCTCTTTGAAAAAAAAATAAAAAGATAAAGTGTGGGAAAATGGGAAGACGATATTGGAACATCAATTTGGAAGAAATGATGGAAGCGGGAGTTCATTTTGGTCATGGTACTAATAAATGGAATCCTAGAATGGCTCCTTACATTTCTGCAAAGCGTAAAGGTATTCATATTACAAATCTTACTATAACTGCTCGTTTTTTATCAGAAGCCTGCAATTTAGTTTTTGATGCAGCAAGTTGGGGAAAGAAATTCTTAATCGTTGGCACCAAAAAGAAAGCAGCGGATTTAGTAGCATCAGCAGCAATAAGGGCTCGATGCCATTATGTTAATAAAAAATGGCTTGGTGGTATGTTAACGAATTGGTCTACTACAGAAACGAGACTTCAGAAGTTCAGGGACTTAAGAGCAGAACAAAAGATAGGGAAATTTAATCGTCTTCCCAAAGGAGATGCAGCAATGTTGAAGAGAAAGTTATCTACCTTGCAAGCATATCTGGGTGGGATCAAATATATGACGGGATTGCCCGATATTGTAATTATCATTGATCAGCAAGAAAAATATACGGTTCTTCAAGAATGTGTCATTTTGGGTATTCCGACAATTTGTTTAATCGATACAAATTGTGACCCAGATCTTGCAGATATTTCTATTCCGGCCAACGATGATGCTATAGCTTCGATTCGATTGATTCTTACCAAATTAGTATCTGCAATTTGTGAGGGCCATTCTAGTTATATAAAAAATGGTTGATTATCTTATCATTACTCTTATCATTAAGAAGAAGATTAGTTTGTTTTTGGTGAACTCTCTTTAATTGTTACTATTTATATTTGCATCTTTTGGAGTTTTAACTATGTTTTGACTATCGAAGAATATTTAAAAGATAAAATGATTGGTATTTTTTTTATGTGATTTATCGGTATCCGAAAGATATGATTCATAACTTAAATTCATGAATAAACATAGATGAATTGAGAAAGAGATGATCAAATCAAAATAATTAATTTTTTGAAGTTTGACTTCTGTTAGAGGACAATATGAATGTTATACCATGTTCCGTTAAAACACTCAAAGGGTTATACGATATATCAGGTGTAGAAGTAGGCCAACATTTATATTGGAAAATAGGAGGTTTACAAATACATGCCCAAGTACTTATCACTTCTTGGGTTGTAATTGCTATCTTATTAGGTTCAATCATCATAGCTGTTCGGAATCCACAAACCATTCCGACTAATGGTCAGAATTTCTTCGAATATGTCCTTGAATTTATTCAAGACTTGAGCAAAACTCAGATTGGAGAGGAGCATGGTCCTTGGGTTCCTTTTATAGGAACGATGTTCCTATTTATTTTTGTTTCTAACTGGTCGGGTGCTCTTTTACCTTGGAAAATCATAAAGTTATCTCATGGGGAGTTAGCTGCGCCCACGAATGATATAAATACTACTGTTGCTTTAGCTTTACCCACGTCAGTGGCATATTTCTATGCAGGTCTTAAAAAAAAAGGATTGGGATATTTTGGTAAATACATTCAACCAACTCCAATACTTTTACCAATTAATATTCTAGAAGATTTCACAAAACCTTTATCTCTTAGTTTTCGACTTTTCGGGAATATATTGGCTGATGAATTAGTGGTTGTTGTTCTTGTTTCTTTAGTGCCTTTAGTAGTTCCTATACCTGTCATGTTTCTTGGATTATTTACAAGTGGTATTCAAGCTCTTATTTTTGCAACCTTGGCTGCGGCTTATATAGGTGAATCCATGGAGGGTCATCATTGACTCACTTTTGAAATAGTCTTTTTTCAAGCTTATCCCAATTCAAGGAATGCGGGGGTTTCGATATAATCCACTGGGTTAGAGAAGAAGATGTAAATAGCTACATGTATGTATATGTAATACTTATGAGTATAAATCCTTGCGACCGTATACATATCTATTTACATAAGGTAGAAAGGAAAAAAAGTATATTAAAGTAGTTCTGACAATTCAGTAATATTCTGAATTCCATTTGGAGTTTTTAGCTACTTCGACCCGATATATTTTAGTGAAAAAGATCAAAAAATAGAAAAAGAAGTAGATTAAGTACTCATTCATTGGTTGGTTGTATCATTAACCATTTCTTTTTTTGGTGCGAGGAACTTACCATGAATCCACTTATTTCTGCTGCTTCCGTTATTGCTGCTGGATTGGCTGTAGGGCTTGCTTCTATCGGACCTGGGATTGGTCAAGGTACTGCTGCGGGCCAAGCCGTAGAAGGTATTGCGAGACAACCAGAAGCAGAGGGAAAAATACGAGGTACTTTATTGCTTAGTCTGGCTTTTATGGAAGCTTTAACAATTTATGGACTGGTCGTGGCATTAGCTATTTTATTTGCAAATCCTTTCGTTTAATGTTTCATTTCATCGTAGAATAAAAATGTAAAAAAAAAAGAAGAATAAAAACATAACTAATAAATTTGAGAATTCTCAAATTCCATTAAGAAAAATAAGCGGAGTGATACAAAAAGAACTCTGTTCTTTGTTAGTCCTATCTATAAGGGGAGAGCATATGAGAAATATAACCATTTCCGTGGGGCACTGGCTATCCGCTGGGAGTTTCGAGTTTAATACCGATATTTTAGCAACAAATCCAATAAATATAAGCGTAGTACTGGGTGTATTGATTTTTTTTGGAAAGGGAGTGTGTGCGAGTTGTGTATTTCAAGAATAGGTTGGATTTTGCCGGCTGCACTTTCTCTATATTTATGTATTCTTTTTTATAGCATAAATAGGAACAAAAGGTGCAAAATCTCGACGAATTACTTCGGAATTGGATTTCATTCAGAAATCATATGTAAGAACCATAGC